TCTATATCGAACAAAAAATTTCAACTAGTCCTTCATTTGAAATTTCAAATGACGATAGTAGTAGAAAGAATACCATGCTATGTTTGGACTTCAAAGGTTTCACTTTAACCATATAATTAGTCCCGCATTATTGGTTGATTGAGAATCAAAGCGGATTTACCAATGAATTACGAAATGCTACGTTTCTTAAATATTTGAAATATCATTTTTTATGAATTGATAAAATTCAATCAATTTCAAAATTCATAAGTAATTCGCGAGATCATGCATCTTTTACTTTAATTTTTTTACTAGTTAAAATGAAACTAATGAAAAAAAAAGTGCAGCTGGACCGGTCCAGCCTATTCTTGAAATAAACAACTCGCACACACTCCCTTTCCAAAAAAGATCAATACACCAAATACTACACTTAGATTTATTGGATTTGTTGCTAAAATATCGGTATTAAACCCGAAACTCCCGGCCAGCGGCCATTGGCCCAAGGAAAAGAAAGAATCGGTTAGATTTTTCATACAATCCCCTTTTTTACAGATAGATAAAAAAACAAGAATAGAGTTTCTTTTTTGTATCACTTCCCTTATATCTATACTTCTATATATTCTTATATTCGATTTATATGAATTTCTTATATCTATAGAATTGATTTCGAAATGGATTTTTTCAAAAAAAAAAATTCCTAATCCTAATGAAAATAATACTTATTAGAATTTTAGAATTAGCTATCAAATTTCAAGTTTTGTATCAATTTCGGAATATTTCGTTTGTTGGAAGACTCCTTAAGTTTCAATTTCTACGAACGGGAAGGAAGAAAGCGGATCGGTATGCTAATTACTCATCCTTAAATCTTTCCTTCCGGGGCAGGGATTAGTGTCCCACATTGTAAATTGTAGGAGTGAATTAGTGATATAATTCAAAAAAGCAAGGAGCAAGTATAAGTCCTGACTAAAATAAATTCAGACAAAAAAAAATAAGTCAAAATTTTCTATATCTATATATTTGTGATTGTTTAAGTGTTTAAGACAAGATTAAACAAAAGGATTCGCAAATAACAGCGCTAAAGCGACAACCAATCCATAAATTGTTAATGCTTCCATAAAAGCCAGACTAAGCAATAAAGTACCTCGTATTTTTCCCTCCGCCTCGGGCTGTCTTGCGATCCCCTCTACAGCTTGGCCCGCAGCAGTCCCTTGGCCAACCCCAGGTCCAATAGAAGCAAGTCCGACAGCTAACCCAGCAGCAATAACAGAAGCGGCAGAAATCAGTGGATTCATGATAAGTTAAATTCCTCACAAAAAAAATGGTTAATGATACAATCATTCAATGAATTATAGATGAATTATTCCATCACGCAGTTTCATCCAAACAGAGTAACTAAAAACTCCAAATTGAAGTAATAGAATAATATTATTGAATCATCAGAACCAATTCTCTATCGGTTTTTGAAGTTGGATTCTTATTCTTAGGAATCCAAAACCAAAGACGTCTATTGGAATCCCTATTGAAATTCATAGTATTAGGGTATTAGATATTTTTTAGGTCATATATAACTATTCAATATCTAATATCCCATATACATGTGTTTCTTCCAGAATGTAAACCAACTTATTTTGATCTTAGATCCATTAGAATTCTTTTTGAACGGGAAAAACTCCCTAGCTGAATTCGATAATAGTTGGATTCTAGGCATTCAAGATACACAATTTTGAACTGGCTAATTTCTTTTTTTGAATCGCGTTTTTTAATTCTTCTCTTTCTTTATGATTATTCCGCATAGATCGAATTTACATAGAAAAATTGGTTAAGGCGAATCATTTCATAGAAATTTTCATTAGCATTTTATTCTATTTTCTTTCTTAATTTTTTATTCTTCTTGTTTATTAAATTGTTTTTTATTAAATATTTTATATTTATTTATAAATAAATTTATAAATAAACTAAAATATCATTTATTAAAATATTCTTATATTCTTTTATTTATAGAAAATAAAATAATACCTCCAAACAGGACATTCATTTTAGGAAACCGATCCTTTCGATCTCTTTCGTTTTTTTTAGAATCCCCCCTAAATATTTTGAGTGGAATCTTTTTTCCTATTACGGTATATTATAACTGCCTTATTAGTTATCTATTTTGATGTTCTCCAAGTAGATTATCTCGAATTCCGCTATTATTTTGGTCTAAATTCAAAAAACAACTATTTGTAAGTGAAGTCAATGATGACCCTCCATGGATTCTCCTATATAAGCGGCGGCTAAAGTTGCAAAAATAAGAGCTTGAATACCACTTGTAAATAATCCAAGGAACATGACAGGTATAGGAACTACTGAAGGTACTAAAGAAACAAGAACAACAACTACTAATTCATCGGCTAAAATATTTCCGAAAAGTCGAAAACTAAGCGATAAGGGTTTTGTAAAATCTTCCAAGATGTTAATGGGTAAAAGGATTGGAGTAGGTTGAATGTATTTACTGAAATAACCTAATCCTTTTTTGCTAAGACCCGCATAGAAATAGGCTACTGAGGTGAGTAAAGCTAAAGCAACAGTAGTATTTATATCATTCGTGGGTGCGGCTAACTCTCCGTGGGGTAACTGTATGATTTTCCATGGTAAAAGAGCCCCTGACCAATTACAAACAAAAATAAATAGGAACATAGTTCCTATAAAAGGAACCCATGGACCATATTCTTCTCCAATCTGGGTTTGGCTCACATCTCGAATGAATTCAAGGACATATTCGAAGAAATTCTGCCCGTCATTCGGAATGGTTTGTGGATTCCGAACAGCTATACTGGCTGAAACTAATAAGATAGCAATTACAACCCAAGAAGTAATAAGTACTTGGCCATGGACTTGAAAACCTCCTATTTGCCAATAGAAATGTTGGCCTACTTCTACACCCGATATTTCGTATAACACTTTTAGTGTGTTGGTGGAACATGATAGAACATTCATATTACCCTCTGACAGAAATGGAAATTCCCGGAAATTATTTTGATTCAACCATCTCTTTTTCGACTTGCTTATTTGAATTTTTTGATACGAACTAATAACATAATATCCCCACTGATTTTTATCTCATTTATATAATCTAATCAAATTCGAGAATAGTAAACGATTCCATAAATTTCAAGAGTTCAAAAAAAAATTTCTATCTTATTATTAATTACGTATTTCGTATATAGTTAGAACGACCCTCACAAATTGCGAATACTAATTTATTAAGAATTAATCGGATTGAGGCTATAGCGTCATCATTTGCTGGAATTGAAATATCTGCAAGGTCGGGATCACAATTTGTATCGATTAAGCAAATTGTTGGAATTCCAAAAGTGATACATTCTCGAAGAGCTGTATATTCTTCTTGCTGATCAACGATAATTATAATATCGGGTAACCCCGTCATATATTTAATCCCGCCCAGATATGTTTGCAAGTGGGATAATTGTCTCTTGAACATAGCTGCGTCTCTTTTTTTTGGAAGACAGTAGAATTTCCCCGTCTTTTGTTCGATTCTCAAGTCCCTGAACTTATGAAGTCTAGTTTCTGTAGTGGACCAATTGGTTAACATGCCACCGAGCCATTTTTTATTAACATAATGACACCGAGCCCTTATTGCAGCCCGCACTACTGAATTGGCTGCTTTAGTTTTTGTACCAACAATTAAAAACTCTTTTCCCTTACTTGCTGCATCAAAAACTAAATCACAAGCTTCTGATAAAAAACGAGCAGTTTTAGTAATATTTGTGATATGAATACCTTTACGCTTGGTAGAAATATAAGGCGACATCCTCGGATTCCATTTCCTAGTCCCATGACCAAAATGAACTCCTGCTTCCATCATCTCTTCCAAATTTATGTTCCAATATCTTCTTGTCATTTCTTCCCACACTTCCTCTTTCTTTTTTGTTTAAAAAAAAGTGACGAGGTTGTCTTGAACTAACCAATTGTTCCGACGGAACCTTTTCTTCTACCGTGGATTGGACGTATCGATGTCAATACACAATCCAAATCGCTAACCTCTATTCATTATTATCTGAATTTCCATTACCCCCTCAAGACCATATAGAAAGAGTTTTTCAAATGGAAATTGAATTCCAAAACAAAAGAAAGTAAGTATGACTACACTTTTTTTAGGAATCATTAAATGATATATGATCGAAATGATTCCTCAGGTGTATCGTGGAAATTCTTTTGAACGGCACGAATCAAATAAGCCTGCGTAGTGGAACAAAATATCTCGTATTTCCCCCTCGAAAAAACTCTTCTTTTGACTTTTCAAAGGAATGCTCTTATTCTTATGTTGCCGCAGTAATCTTTTAAATCCGGTCCCAACGGGGATCATCCCACCTATAACAACATTCTCTTTTAGACCTTTCAACCAATCGATACGACCACGAAGAGCTGCTTTGGCTAAAACTCGAGCAGTTTCTTGAAAACTCGCTTCCGATATGAAACTTTGAGTATTCAAAGATGCTCGAGTTATTCCCAATAGGATAGCGCGGTAACAGATCGATTCTTCGAAAGCGCGCCCTGTTCGTTCCGCTCGCAACAATCCAATTAGTTCTCCAGGTAAAAAAACATTAGACATTCCATCCTCGGAAACCAACACTTTTGATGTTATTTGGCGTACAATAATCTCTATGTGCCTATTATGAATTTGCACCCCTTGGGATCGATAAACCTTTTGTATCTTAGTAACCAACGATATACGACTTTGCACTATAGTCAGCTCAGTCCCAATCAAGAATCCCCAAGGAATTCCAAGAATTTTTGTTATATGCTCGTTCCAACCCTCAATTCTTTTTTCTAGGTTCATTGATATTGAATCAATTGAACGCACTTCTAAGACCTGTTCCACTTTTGGAAGACCTTGCGTTATATCACCGGATCTCGATTTTTCATATATAAATGTAACGAATGTATCTCCTTCGTAAAAGATTTCTCCATAATGTCCATGAACGGTTGCTCCCGGAGTGGCCAAATAAGGTTTAGCCAATCTTATTACTACAGAGTCAACTTGAACAAGCAAAACTTGACCCGATTTTAAGGGGGGTACTTTTTTGGCTATATATCCATTTTGACAAATAAACTGACCGAGACTAATTATTGTGGGTCTTTCTTCCCAATAATTAGGACAATAACTTTGATGGAGAAAATACCAATTCAAATTGAATAAATTGAAAACGATTTTACTGTACGGATCACGATTTGAAATTATCCCATTTTCATCCATTAAATAATATTTAAGCACTTGAAAAGTCCGTTTTAAATTTTCAAGTTGAAGATATTTAGTTATCAAGATCGGGTTATGAGTTAGTAAATAATAAAAGGAATAAAAATTCAAAAAATTAAGGACCGTTCCTAACGGTCCGATCGAATTCCTAATTTTAATTATAGAATCTGTTGAAATGAATTCTTTTTTCACATTGGGATATTTTATATCGTTGAATAGGTCCATTCGGAAACAATTAGATGGTGATAAAATTATCAAGGAAGGATATTCCTTATTGTTATTTAACAATGTGCGAATAGTTCCGTGATTTTGGTGGTTAAGTGATTGTTTCGTTTTTCTCTTTTTATAAATGGAATAAAAAGGATTGATGTTGGTCTGATCTGATACATTATCGGAAATGAATCCTGAACCTGAGAGATCATTCCTTTTTCTGCGATACGAAATAGCGGATTTTACTAAGTCGATTCTTAGGAAAGCTAGAACCAAACCATTTGTACTTACTTCAATAAAAGAAGTACAGACCCCCTCGATAGAAGAACTTTTTATGTCTTGGTTCCAATTCAAAATTAAACAAGTCCTAATTAATTGAATACTTGTATCAGAAATTCCTTGAATGGGTTTGGCATTTCCATAAACAATATAATTGACAACTCTAAGTTGCATATTATCCCTTTCTTGTAAAAAATCCGGAGGGAAGAGTGTTGGTAAATTTAGACCATCTGATATCTCATATGTCACTACAGGGCGAACTAAAACAAAATACTTTTTCTTAGTAGATGCGATCCGTTGGACATAGATCCAATTTTTCCATTTTTTAGAGTCCTTAAAATCGATGTTTACTTTTCCTGGAGGTATCAAGATCCCACTGTGTCGGGATATCTTATCGGTCTCCCCAGGAAAATGAATATCTCCTGAAAAGATTTTCAGTTCAATTCTCTTTTTTTTTCTCTCCATTCGGACTAATCCGTCCGCGTAGCTTCTTGTATTTATATTGAAAGCAATTCGTGTATCTATTCCAATGAGACTATTATTTCGTATCATTATCAAAGAAGATTCAGGTAAAATATGCACTTCTTCGGGAATGAAAAAAAATAGATCTAGTTTCATTTGGTATTTTGACTTCAATTCTTTTATTGGTCGAGACTCAATAAAATCCTCTTTTTTAACGATTGAATGCACGCCCAGAGTCCCATATTTAGTAATTCCCGAACTCTTTCTTCTGTATCGGGGATCATCAAAATAAGCAAAAATACTATTATTTCTACGGAAAATACCATTTATTGGTAGTTCAATCGAGATACCTGAATGAGGCATTAACTCTTTCTTTCGTTCTTGAATCGATTGGATTGGAACGAGAAATCTATTTCCTCGCCTTTTTCCCAATAAATGATAATTCCCGTGTAAAATCGCCGGGTATATGAGATTCCAATGGACGGGTTCTGAATAATTAGGAATCTTGTCTTCTTTTTTTTTACCAGAAAAATATGAACGAAGTAATTTGTATCTTAGTGGATCATTATTCACCGAGAGAGTCGAAATTGACCCTCGTTCTACAGAAAGGGAATAAATATTCATTTGATCTTGATCCTTGTGCGGTAAAAAGGGGACTGCACTGGATCTCCACGAACCTCCTGATAATATCCATAAATGACTTGTTTTTGGTAAAAGATGAACATTACTATATGCAAATGTAGATGCGTGGTACACATCATTACTCCAGTGCATTTCTCCCTCTGAGTCATAATAAATATGTTTTCGAACTCTCTCTTTCAAATTCAAAGTGTATGGTACCTCGCGAATCTCAGCAATTACTTGTTCTGCTTCGACATATTGATTATTTTGAACCAAAAGAAAACTTTTAGGTGGAATAGTTACATTATGTAGAATATCCTCACTCTCAATAGTGACATATAAGGCTATAGAACATAGAAAAGCAGGATGCCCGTGACGCGTACGCGTGGGATGAACGAAATCTTCATTAAATTTGATTTTTCCATTCGACGGGGCTCGTACATGTTCTGCAGTACCACCCGTGAAGACTCCTCCAGTATGAAAAGTTCTTAATGTTAGTTGAGTCCCCGGTTCTCCAATGGATTGACCCGCAATAATACCTACAGCTTCTCCCAACTCGACCAGGTCGCCATGAGTGGGACTCCTACCATAACATAATCGACAGATCCAAGATGTACTCCTACACGTAAAAGGGGTTCTAATAAATAGTATTTGTGTTTGAAAGGTTATGAATCGATTGACAAGCCCAAATCCAATATCTTGATTTCGGGTGGCGATGCACCGTGAGCCCATATATATATCCTCTGCTAATACACGACCAACTAATGTTTGAATAAAAATTCTTTCGAACTCGGGCATCATCCCATTTCGAGGACTTACGGCAACCCCCCGGGCGGTTCCACAATCTGCTCGACGTACAACAATGTGTTGAACTACTTCAACAAGTCGGCGCGTAAGATATCCCGCATCCGAGGTTCGTACAGCAGTATCCACAACCCCTTTTCGGGCTCCGTAGCAAGAAATGATATATTCTGTTAAAGACAGCCCTTCGCGTAAATTACTTTGAATAGGTAAATCAATCATTTGTCCTTGAGGATCCGACATTAATCCCCTCATACCTACTAATTGGTGCACTTGAGATGCATTTCCTCTAGCTCCCGAAAAAGACATTATATGGACTGGATTAAGTGAATCTGTCATCCTAAAATTAGGATTCATTTCTTGTCGCAAATATTCACTTGTAGCATACCACACCTCAATAGATTGGCGTAATTTTTCTACTGCGTGCACATTCCCATAATGATGGTGTTGTTCTAAAATTAAACTATGTTCTTCAGCATCTTGTACTAACCATCCCTTAGAAGGGATCGTTAAAAGATCATCAATCCCTAATGAAATGGATGTAGCAGTGGCTTGCTGGAAACCCAGAGTTTTGACTTGATCCAGAATGTGTGATGTATATGCCATTCCGAAGTGATCTATTAATTTGCTAATAAGTTTTTTAATGACAGTTCCGTCTATTATTTTATTGTGAAAGACTAGATTGACTCGTTCTGCCATAAGTCCCTCCATATTCTGCTGATTGGGATTCGACAATGAGTTTGAGTCAATGATTTGAAAACTTCCCTTTCTTGATATTAATCCGGATGAAAATTCAGAGGAAGTAGAGTCCTAGTAGCAACAGAGAGATCAAAATTCACGCCAGTGTCACAAAATCACTTAATTGAGATGCCATATGATTAGTGACCATACGAGCAGGCTCGACAAAACCCTTGTAGAGCTTCTTCGATTTCTCGAAAAAGAGAAATATGACCAATAGTTGTTCGAATATATATACAAAGAATTTCTTTTTTTACACTTCTTACTAAAAAAGAGTGTTCATAAATCTCCTGACAAGTACCCCCAGATTCATAGTGAATCTCGATGGGACCTTCTCTTGAAGCAATAATGCGTTGATCGATTCGCCAGCGGAGCCAAAAAGGACTATCTAAATTGAGTCTTTTCTGTCGATAAGCTCCAATTGCATCATAGGAATTACAAAAAAAAGGTTCTTTTTGTTTCTTAGACTGATGATTATTATCATTAATTCTTTCATTTTGATACTTTCTTCGATTCCATGGATTATACCTATTTCTACAAATACCTCGGCGATTCCCAATGGTTAATACATATAGACCAATAAGCATATCTTGGGTTGGTACGGAAATAGGATCCCCAATAGCTGGAGACAAGAGATTCATATGCGAAAACATAAGTAAATGGGCCTCCGCTTGAGCCTCCAAAGATAAGGGTACATGAACAGCCATTTGATCCCCATCAAAGTCTGCATTGAATCCCTTACGAACTAATGGATGTAAACAAACAGCACGTCCTTCGACTAAAATGGGTTGAAATGCCTGTATGCCTAATCTATGCAAAGTGGGCGCTCTATTCAGCAATACGGGGTGCCCCTGCATAACTTCTTTCAATATTTCCCATACAATTGTATCTTTTTCCCGAATTTGACTCTTAGCAACTCCTATGTTCGAAGCAAGATGTTGTCTAATTAGTCCCCGAATTACAAATGTCTGGAAAAGCTCTATTGCTATTTCCCGAGGCAATCCACATCGATGTAGTGGAAGTGAGGGTCCTACAACAATGACAGAACGACCCGAATAATCAACCCGTTTGCCAAGCATAGTCTCACGAAATCTTCCCTCTTTTCCTTCAATTACATCAGAGAACGACTTGTAAATCTTATTATGACCATCCCTGATTGGCTGTCCGCGAATTCCATTATCAAGAAGCGTATCTACGGCTTCTTGTACCAATTTCTCTTGACACATTACTAATTCCCCCGGTGTAGATCTATTTGTTGTTAATAGATTGGTAAGCGTATTGTTTCGATAGATGACTCTTCTATAGAGTTCATTAATATCCGAGCTCATTAGCTTACCCCCATCTATCTGAATGATGGGTCGTAATTCAGGAGGAAGAACTGGTAGTAAACATAAAACCATCCATTCGGGTTCGATATTTGTTCGAATAAAGTGTTTAGCTAATTCTATGCGTCTAACCAAAAAATCCCTTCTTCTTCCAATTTTGCGATCTTCCCATTCATTACCCGTGGTTCTTTCTTCGCCTAATTCCTTCCATTCGACTAATGAATAATCTAGAATACTTCGCAAATCTATATCGGCTAATTGTTCTCGTATCGCACCTGCTCCAGTACAAATTTCGCGATTTCGAAATATATCGAAGCCTTGAGTAGTA